CAAACCATTCTCGCTAAAATTTATTATTGCTCGTATACAATTAGAACTATTTATGGGGTATTGGGCATAAAAATTTGGACATTTCTAGACAAGAAATAATAAACCCTTACTTGACTTGGTTTTTCCATTCTACCCATTGCTAGAAGAAAACAAAAAAGAACAAAATCCTTCATTCTTTTTTTTTGTTTAATCAAAACAAAAAGAAACAATTCTAATTCTATTAACTATTAAATTAAAATAGTAAAATATTAATTTAATAATTTCTAATTTTACACTTTTTACACTATAGAATTAATTTAATATTAATAATTTAACTAGATTAATAATTTAACTAGATATGGCTATTTCTAATTCTTCTAATTCTATTTATATAGGGTTGAATAAATTATATAGGGTTGAATAAAATTAAATAAAATAAAAAATTGAGTAATATAATTGCTATGCTTAGTGTGTGACTCGTTGGTTTTTTAGAGTCCGGATAAAAAAGAAAAAACGGACTGACCAGAGTATGAACTAATAATTATACAACTAATAACCAACCCATCACTTTGCATTATCTGGATACAAAAAAAGAGTCAAGATATGATATATTAGTCATATCATTGTAGCAATTAAAATCCTTTTTGCACAAACAAAAAAAACCAATCTGATTATGCTTTAGAAATAAAAATAGAAAATTATGCAGATAAGTGGAAGGGTGAAAGAAAGAAAAAGAATATCAATGATATAAAATTCCAATATGTAAGGTCTATGAGTCATCACATAAAAGCTAATGTAGTAAAGCATCCATACCAATTGATTTCAAATTAAACTAATCTGTTGATAAAACAAAAAATCAAGAGCCTTGATTCACTCCAGACTGAGAAGATTGACTCAAGAACAATTTTTATTTTATTAGAGGCTCCATTGGAAAAATAAGACCTAAACATTAATTGAGAAGTGATGGGAACGATGTAACCTATAAATACATAAGATTTTACTGAAAACAAATCTTAATGATTTATTGGGAGGATAGCGAAAGGAACCAGAAGACAATCGATTTATTTTATTATGAGAGATCATGGGTTACCTCTACAAATAAAATAACTATTGAAAGACTAAATATGCAAGAGGAAATATTCGCCCGCGAAGATTTGTTTTATATTCTTTTTGATTGCTAAATTTGATCAATCTGATATCCTAATTCGAATATATAAAAAAATTTGTTACAACCTTATATTATAACAAATAACAAAAACAAGATTATCGAAAATAAACAAATAAAATAGAAAAAATTCTTCTAGTTATAGACATTAATTATAGAGAATTTTTTCTATTTATATCTAGAACTATTAGATCTAGAACTAGTAGAACTCTAAAATAGAATATAGATTCTAATTTATATATATTAGATAGATACAAATTTTTATTCTACTAATATTCTATTCTACCTAATATCCTATTCTAATAATCTAATAATCTAAGATTTTAATACTAATAAATAGATCTAATAAGTAAGAAATAAATTAAAATAAATAGATTTAACTAAATTAAGTGAAATATCAAAGAATACGATGATTTAATATATTATTTTATTCGTAAAAGACATGGATATTTTTTTTTTAATCATTTCATTCGCGAGGAGCTGGATGAGAAGAAATTCTCATGTCCGGTTCTGTAGTAGAGATGGAATTGAGATGAGAAAGAACCATCAACTATAACCCCAAAAGAACCCGATTCCGTAAACAACATCGAGGAAGAATGAAAGGAATAGCTTTTCGAGGAAATCGTATTTGTTTTGGAAGATATGCTCTTCAAGCACTTGAATCTGCTTGGATTACATCTAGACAAATAGAAGCCGGACGACGAGCAATGACACGAAATGCACGCCGCGGTGGAAAAATATGGGTACGTATATTTCCCGACAAACCCGTTACTTTAAGACCTACGGAAACACGGATGGGTTCGGGGAAAGGATCTCCCGAATATTGGGTAGCTGTCGTTAAACCGGGTAGAATACTTTATGAAATGGGCGGAGTAGCAGAAAATATCGCAAAAAAGTCTATGTCAATAGCAGCATCAAAAATGCCTATACGAACTCAATTCCTTATTTCAAAATAGGAATATAGAACCAAAGGAAAAAGACCTTTTGTATACTAAAAAAAAGTGGAAGTTTCTTTTTTTGTTTTGGACAAACAATATATCTTTTTTTTCCTTTGCATTTAAATAACAAATAAATAAAAAAAAAAAAAATGATATGATCCAATCTCAGACCCATTTGAATGTAGCAGATAACAGCGGAGCCCAAGAATTGATGTGTATTCGAATCATAGGGACTAGTAATCGCCGATATGCTCATATCGGTGACGTTATTGTTGCTGTGATCAAGGAAGCAGCACCAAATTCACCTCTAGAAAGATCAGAAGTAATCAGAGCTGTAATTGTACGTACTTGTAAAGAACTTAAACGTAATAACGGTATAATAATAAGATACGATGACAATGCTGCAGTTGTCATTGATCAAGAGGGAAATCCAAAAGGAACTCGAATTTTTGGTGCAATTGCCCGGGAATTGAGACAATTAAATTTTACTAAAATTGTTTCATTAGCACCTGAGGTCTTATAAGATAAAAAATTAGACGATATAAGATAGAAAATTTCAGATTAAGAGGAGACCATGATATAGTTATAGTATTTAGTATTATAGTTATAGTATTTTAATTAGTTGAATAAAAACGAAATAGAATTAATCAAATCAAATTAATTAGTAAATTGTGTTTCACGCATATACCTTTAATTAAATAATAAGAAAATGAAAATTCAGAGATTAAATAAAATAATTAATTAACAAAAACCAAGAGTATGTTGATTATATCAAAACTAGCGAAAAATAAGAATTTTAGTTTATCATGGGTAGGGATCCTATTGCTGAGATAATAACCTCTATACGAAATGCTGACATGAATAGAAAAGGAATCGTTCGAATAGCAGCTACTAACATCACCGAAAACATTATTAAAATACTCTTACGAGAGGGTTTTATTGAAAATGTAAGGAAACATCGGGAAGAAAACAAAAAATTTTTGGTTTTAATCCTACGCCATAGAAGGAAGAAGAAAGGACCATATAGAACTAGTCTAAATTTAAAACGAATCAGCCGACCAGGTTTACGAATTTATTCTAACTATCAAAAAATTCCTAGAATTTTGGGTGGGATGGGCATTGTAATTCTTTCTACTTCTCGAGGTATAATGACAGACCGGGAAGCTCGACTCGAAAGAATTGGCGGAGAAATCTTGTGTTATATATGGTAATCTTTTTAATATCCGAATTTGACCCAAACTTCTTATTTATTTGTTAAAAAAAAAAAAGAGATTTAAAGAATAGGTTTCTAATACCATTCCTCTCGATTCCTCTTACATTAGTTAATACTTCAAGAGGATTTGCGATGGGATGAAAGAACAAAAATGAATTTTGGAAAGTTTAATTACTAAATCTGAATCACTTTTTCAATTTCAATAATATGTTCCAAGTTCGTTTAGATAATCAAGATCTGGTTTTAGGTTATCTTTTAGCCAAGATAATTTTTTTTACGTATACTACCACCACGAGATAGTATCAAAGTACTTATAATTCGATCCGAGCACGTCTAATTTATAGACTCCATAAAAAAATTTCAATGATTAGGCAATTTTTTCTTTCAACTTTAAAAGCCCTTTCGCCTTTCGTAGGAATAGAATTTAAGATTTCAAAATTTAAAGAAACTAAGTTTCTTCAAAAAAAATTATGTATATTCAAAAATTAAGGGATGACAAATATGAAAATAAGAGCTTCTGTTCGTAAAATTTGTGAAAAATGTCGACTGATACGTAGACGGGGACGAATTTTAATAATTTGCTTCAACCCAAGACATAAACAAAGACAAGGATAATCTTTCTAAACGAGAACACTCTAAAGGATCCGATGGAAAAAAAAAGAAAGGATCCATTTTGACATAAAATGGATATATCCATAGACCGCTGACTTATATTTATGAGATGATAAAATATGGCAAAACCTTTACCACGAATTGGTTCACGCAGAACTGGACGCATTGGTTCACGTAAGAATGGACGTAAAATACCAAAAGGAGTTATTCATGTTCAAGCAAGTTTCAACAATACTATTGTGACCATTACAGATGTACGGGGACGAGTAATTTCTTGGTCCTCCGCTGGCACTTGTGGATTCAAAGGCACAAGAAGAGGAACACCTTTTGCTGCTCAAACCGCAGCAGGAAATGCTATTCGGACAGTAGTGGATCAAGGAATGCAACGAGCAGAAGTCATGATAAAAGGGACTGGTCTTGGACGAGATGCGGCATTAAGAGCTATTCGCAGAAGTGGTATACTATTAACTTTCGTCCGGGATGTAACCCCTATGCCACATAATGGATGCAGACCCCCTAAAAAAAGGCGCGTGTAAAAAGTAATGTAAAAAGTAAATAGTGAATAGATTTCAAGAGAAATAAATAATTCAATGAATTCACAATAACAATATTATTATGGTTCGAGAGAAAGTAACAATATCTACTCGGACACTGCAGTGGAAATGTGTTGAATCAAGAAAAGACAATAAGCGTCTTTATTACGGACGCTTTATTTTGTCTCCACTTATGAAAGGACAATCTGATACAATAGGCATTGCGATTCGAAGAGCTTTGCTTGGAGAAATAGAAGGAACCTGTATCACACGTGCAAAATCTGAGAAAATATCACACGAATTTTCTACTATAGCAGGTATTCAAGAATCAATACATGAAATTTTAATGAATTTGAAAGAAATTGTATTGAGAAGCAATTTGTATGGAACTTGTGACGCGTCTATTTGTGTCAAGGGTCCTGGATATGTAACTGCTCAAGACATCATCGTACCACCTTTTGTGGAAATCATTGATAATACACAGTATATCGCTAGCCTAACAGAACCAATTGATTTGTGTATTCAATTACAAATCGAGAGGAATCGCGGCTATCGTATAA